TCCTCGAATCTTTTATTGAGAGGTAAAGGATTAAATCCTTTTAAGAAATAAAGTTTTTGATCGGAATAGGAATCAAACCAAAGGACCCCTTAACTATTAAGGGGGTTAATAGAACGAATCACACTTTTACCACTAAACTATACCCGCTACAATCCGATTATTGTATACAAATGGAATTTTTGTCGAACAAGGGAATTGAACGTAATTAAGAAAGATAGGATCATAAAAGAATCATGAAAATGAGAGTGTTGTGTTGCCGTTTTTCGTGGGGGAAGATTAGGAAAAGAGGGTTCATTTAAATAACACAAGTTTTTTCTTTTCTTTTGCCAACGGAGTTTTTTTGATAGATACGGCTGGCAAAACCGCGGAAATCCTAACATAAAAATGCATTGTGTAAGAATCCACAATTTCCCCTTTTTCTTTATTTCAGTGAAGTAAGAAAGAAAGTCAATAAAAAAGGAAGAAAGTATAATAAGAAATAGCACTTTGATTTTATATAATATAAAAATGGAAAAAGGGCCCGGCTAGGTACTGACCAGGCCAGGCCATGGGAATAAACTCTTTCGGACAAAATTAAAGTAAGAGGGTCTTCTTTATTTTTATTTATATTGGATTTTTCCAGTCCTTACTTTATCTAAATGGAATTACTGATAAAAGTTGTATATATCTATATACTCAAGATACTCAAGATAAGGGGAGAGAAAAGAGAGAGAGAAAGAAAGACTTTTACTACTTTATGTGTAATGTACCTTACTTTATACATTATGTGTAATGTAACATAGTAATTAATTATCTTTTTTTTTTTTCAATTGGGAGAGATGGCTGAGTGGACTAAAGCGTCGGATTGCTAATCCGTTGTACGAGTTATTCGTACCGAGGGTTCGAATCCCTCTCTTTCCGTTGATGACTTGATATTTGCTTTATCTTTCAAATTTCCCCAACCCTTGGTTAAACGTGGAATAGATAAAATCCTAATAAATTTGAAAAATCAAGTAAGGAAAACGAAAAGCCTTTTTCTTTTATTCTTCACGTCCAGGATTACGTCCCGGATCATTAGATAGGAATCCAAAGATGAAAAGAGAAACAAAGAATATCACTACTGTGTAAACAAAGAGTTTGAGAGTAAGCATTACACAATCTCCAAATCATTTTTTGGAAAAAAAGAGAATAGATCCTCCATTTTTATACCACATATCCTATTTTGACCCCAAGAAATGAAGTACTTTCTATAAATAGAAAAGAATATTCAGAAATTCAAAGTCATTTGTAATAAGAGTCTTTTATTACAAAAATTTTCTTTCATACCTACAATTCGATATTGTGGGGAACCTTAAGCCTATTAGTATTAGGGCCTTTCGCTGGAAAAAGGTCATAATGGGGAAATGGGATGATCCAGATTTATCGCAGCTTTCCAAGAATTTCAATGTTTGAATCGAGGGTTCATATTGTAAGACTTATCTGATCTTATCAATTGTTAGAATTTTTTCCTCGAATAAATCATGAATTTTCTAGGATAGTATTAAAAAAGATCTCATCGAAAACTTACAGCAGCTTGCCAAACAAAGGCTAAGAGAAAGAAGAGCACGGGTATGACTGGCATAACATTCACGATTGGATTCAAAAAAGCATAGGACTCGGGCAATTTGGCGATGAAAAAACTACTCGAATAAAGGGCAGAATTAAGACAGATACAGATCAAACTAAAGATATTAAGCATAACAGACATTTTGTTCTTGGAGATAATTGCATTTTGCTTGAGTTATTGATATAAAGAAAAATAAAGTAAAATTAAGGTAGACCAAAAAATCTTTCTTTTTCTTTGAACTCACCCAATCAAAAATCCTCCATTTCTCAAAGGAGAATAGAAGAAATCATACTTTCATACAATATCTTAATTGAATTATATGTAATGATCAATAAATTCAGTTTAATTCTATATCTACACGTGTTAAAATCCTAGCAACAATCTAATTTATTTTAGAGATATTTGGGCTGGAATTGACGAACAATCAATACCAATATTAGTCTTTATTAGTGTCGAATATAAATCGAAATGGGGCGTGGCCAAGTGGTAAGGCAACGGGTTTTGGTCCCGCTATTCGGAGGTTCGAATCCTTCCGTCCCAGAGCATATCCATTCTATTAGAATAAATAGAATAATAGAATAAATAGAATAAAGATTGTGTTTTTGAAAAACTTTCTGTTTAAAGATCTAATATTGGATCGAATGTGATTCTTGTTTCTTATTTTTAATGATTCTTCTCTGAATCATATCTTTTTTTTTCACAAACTGGAATCTAGTTTAAATGACACGCAAATATAACTGAATCTATCTGTAATCGGGGTAAAATGGGAATATAGATCACAAGAGTTTGAATTCAAAAAAGTTGGGCGGGCTTTTCATCATATGCTCAGTCCCTTCATATTGAAAGAAGCTGGTTACTTCGAAAAACCTTACGCCCGTATCGAATTGAATTTTCAATGATGCATTTTGAATTGAAATTCGAAAGAAAAGCTCCTATATTCCCTATCTCTTATTCTCTATCCTTTAAATGAGAGGGCCCCGGTTATTAATTCTCTGTAAATCTCCGAATTCTCTTGAATTCTAAACAAGAGGGAGTTCTTGGTACTAATTGAATTCAATCAATGGGATTAAGTTTCTTAAGACTGGGTTAGGATAGAATAAAAAATAGGAGCAGGGACTTAATCCGGACTTGTTTGGTTTTGGACCTATACAAGATAGTTAGCATCCTAACAAGATAGTTAGCATCCTATTTTATCGGATGCTTTTTTTATTTATGACTCATCATCCTCCTAGAATTGGGGGAGTAGATAGGAGTTAATTAGTAACGGAAGATATGAATTTCAATATCTGTGTTTGCCCGAATCTCATTAACAAACAATCAAGTTACATATGTAACTGGGGGATTTTCTTTGAACCTTAGGTATTTCTTTTTTGGCTATAATGAATAATTGTAAATAGATATTCAGACCGGGCCGATTCAGCCATTTTATTCATTTTATTTTATGGCAAGATTACAGAAAGATTACTACTACTACACTTCAAGTCAAACAAAATATAAAAATGCATATAAAATGAGGAAATGTTTAGCTTATATGTATTGTTATCGTTCTATATTCAGTGACAACGGCCTTTCGGTTTTTATGAAAAAATTAGTGACAATTGTTCAGTCTATCTGATAGATATGAAACCCCCTATTCGTTCGATTCTGATTTTATCACTCAGATGAAAGAATAAGGACTTAAATCTTCCCTTACATAAGTCTTTTTTATCCATCTCAAAAAAAGAAATTGGATTTTTTGTTTGATCTATCTATCCGCGCTTGAAATCATTGATGATTCAATTCGAAATGAAACAGAAATTTATCTCTCTTGTGGTGATCAAATGCAGCCCTTACTGTAAAATTGGATTCAAATAATGTGTCAAAGTGGGAAACTTTTTCAATTATAACTATTTTTAAACCATTTTTAATGATTCCGGAGGAGTTGAATCTTTGGTACTTGAAGAAGCGTAAGATTGATAAATCTATCCTATTGAGTCACTTGAAGATGCAAATTAAAAAAAAACTTCTTTTTTCGTCTTATTTATGTTTTTTTTATAAAAAAATGTTGTATTCATACAATAAAATATGGAGTTAAGTTGCATTTTTGTTGAGATTCCTTCAGAAAAATATCTACCCATCTATATAGAATATATAGAAGAGAAAAATCTAGATTACTATGGACCGACTGAACCAATGACTATTCATGATTCCATAATTGAATATTGAATCATTTCCATACCGGTTCCAACTTAGAGGAATGTTATGGTAAAACTTCGTTTGAAACGATGTGGTAGAAAGCAACGTGCGACTTGAAAGACACGATCCGTTGTGGATTCTTACATCCATCATTTTATATAGGAATGAAGGTGCTCCTGGCTCGACATCGTTTGTTCTGTTCCACTAGAACCCCTCCTTTTTGTTGGGTTGTAATGTAAATAGTACATGGTGGAGCTCGAGCAGAAAGTATTGATTCATTTCTCGGGGGCAGGGATCTAGGGTTAATGCTAATCAATAAATTGGAACAACTTCGTAAGTATATCTTCGATATAGAAATAGAAATCGAAAGAATCCAATTCGAGCAAGTTTCCGCCCAAAAAGGAAAAATTGTTGGAATTGATAAAACTCTTTCGATCCAAGGTGTATCGCGCGGGAATCCACCGTTCATATGATTCTTTGATAGAAAGAAATCACAAAAAGGGTATGTTGCTGCCGTTTTGAAAGGATTAAGGATCGCCGAAGTAATGTCTAAACCTAATGATTCAAAACAAAGATAAAGGATCTCCAGAACAAGGAAACGCCGTTTGAGTTGTCTCAATAACTGGATCAGAATGAAGAATTGAAATTGTTTTTAAATGAGACAAACAAAAAAGGGGGTTAGAGACCACTCAATAAATGAAATAAATGCCTAAAGATTTTTCTTTGGGCTATTGGGGAGTTATCCAACTTGAGTTATGAGTACAAATGATTTTTTTCTTTTTCAGTAAGGAAGAGAAGAAGAAAAAAGGGCTTAAATCATAGCCTAATTGATTTGATGATTTTATGGATCCATTTGCCATTAGAATTCTATATTATAATTCGATACATCGAAATCACTTCGAATCATTTTTTCTTGAGCCGTACGAGGAGAAAACTTCCTATACGTTTCTAGGGGGGGGTATTGTTCATCTACATCTATCCCAATGAGCCGTCTATCGAATCGTTGCAATTGATGTTCGATCCCGAAGAGAGGGAAGAGATCTTCGGAAAGTGGGTTTTTATGATCCGATAAAGAATCAAACTTATTTAAATGTTCCTGCTATTCTATACTTCCTTGAAAAAGGCGCTCAACCTACAGGAACTGTTCATGATATTTTAAAGAAGGCGGAGGTTTTTAAGGAACTTCGTTCTAATTAAAAAAAAATTCAATTCATTAAGGAATAAAAAAAAATAAGGGAGG